ATTAAAAAGAACGAGAGAGAATAATATATAGAGTAGGAATTTTCTTATCCCATTCGGAAGGATCTCATCTCATAATTACCCATGACTGTTTATGTCTCTAGCATGACCACTTGATGAAATGTGGAGGGAAGTGGGGTAAATGGCCGATACTACTGGAAGGATTCCGCTTTGGATAATAGGTACTGTAACCGGCGTTGTTGTGATTGGTTTACTAGGCATTTTCTTTTATGGGTCATATTCCGGATTGGGTTCATCCCTGTAGTAATTGCATGAGCTGCGGTATAGATATGAAAGCGTAAGAACTCAACGGGACCCTCCTTCCCCCTCGAATTAGAGTACCAAAGAAGGGGGAGGTACCCGTTAAATTCGTAATAATTATAAAAAAATCATTATAATAAGAATAATTATAAATTAGAATAAATAAGAGTATTTTATCGCAGAAAAGAAAACAAAAAGAAAATACAAAAATAGGTAGATCAAATAGCACGAAAACCTCCTATACTAGACTATTAGAAAAAATTCGAGTAGTATATCCTTTTTGTATTCAGCAAATCCAAGTTGAAATTTTTTTATAAGTTCATTGAAGAAGTTCTATTTGTTGTTCAATAAAATTATCTCTCTTTTTTTGTTTGTCCACTACTTTTACTTTGTTCTATCTATTATATGCGTAATAGTCAAACAAAAAAAGTTCGGTTAAATCTCCTGAACCTCCTCTCCTAAAGTAGATTATATTAAAAAATAGAAAATGACGCGTCTTTGACGAGGGCCATCACGAATCATTACTATTTGACATTGACACAAGAAAAGGAATTTTACACACCCTTTTCTTGTGTCGAAGATTAGGAAGGCAAAGAATCCCCCCTAGACTCATTTATTCCCCTAATTTATCTGTGTGTTTTATTCTATGCTTAGTCTAGTGTCTCAATCTAATCGAATTTTTTTCTCGAATAGAAAACCTATTGAATTGATACATTTGATACCATTTTAATCTAATAAGAGTTACATAGTTACATCATTACAATTTGGATTGAAACAAAGTAAAGTTAAAAATTCAAATAGTCTTCTGCACAATATACTATAATATACATAGTATGACTAAGAATGTACTACAACTAACTCCCGGCATCTCGTTGAACAAAAAAACTATAAAAAAAGAGCTTTTGTACTTTTTTCGTGATCATACATAACTAGAAATAAACAAGACTTTTTTTCTTGTTATGAACTTGATCTAGAAATTCATTTCGGATAATTGAACCTTCTCGAACTGTTTCTTTTTAAGAACCAAAAAAATTTGTGCCAAAATAACCGATGCCAAGAAGAACAAAAGGCCTTGGACGCGTAATGGATCTTGAAGTACTATTTCTGTATCTCCCTGACCAAACCCACCCACATTAGGATTACTCGTTAATGCCTGATCGAGTTTGATGGATTCACCCTCTGAAACAAGAAGTTCTGGCCCTGGCGGAATAATATCAACGACTTGCCGCCCATCCGAGGCATCCCCTATGGTTATTTCGTATCCGCCCTTTTCTTTTCGTATTATTTTATTTACGATACCCGCTGCTGTAGCATTATAAACAGTATTGTTACTCTTGCTTCCGTCGGGATAAATTTGACCCCTTCCCCTATTACCGCCTACATATATGGGATATTTTAAAAAATGAGCATCTTTTTGAGTAACAGGGTCCGGTGAAAGAATAGGAAAGGTTATTTCACTATATTTTTGCCCCGGAACAGGGCCGATCACAAGAATATTTTTTTGATTTGGTCGGTAGCTTTGAAAAGAAAGATTGCCTATTTTTTCTTTCATCTCGGGAGAAATACGATCGGTTGGAGCCAACTCAAACCCCTCGGGTAAAATAAGAACAGCTCCTACATTCAAACCCCCCTTCTTGCCATTAGCAAGAACTTGTTTTAGTTGCATATCATAAGGAATTCGAACAACTGCTTCAAATACAGTATCAGGAAGGACCGCTTGGGGAACCTCAATATCCACGGGTTTATTAGCTAAATGACAATTGGCACATACAATACGACCGGTTGCTTCGCGGGGATTTTCATAACCCTGCTGTGCAAAAATGGGATATGCGTTTGAAATGGATGACTGAGTTATTATATATATAATGAGTGATACGGAAATAGATCGAGTAATATATTCTTTTATCCAAGAAAGGGTATTTTTAGTTTGCATGGTACAATTTTTGATCCCGAAAATTTCTACAATAAATTGGGTAGGTCGCTAGTATAGTTCCCTATCCGCGATTCTGCTATTTATTGGACTAATCTTACTGGAATATTGGCGTACCTTCTTGCCTTAGGTGGGTAGAAAGAGTCAGTACGTTTTGGAATGCTTATGCCCCAAGTAACAAACATTCTAATTGAATTAATATCAGTAGACCTTTTTCAGTCATTCATTGAATGATAAATCACTACAAGTGATGGGGATACACGATTTAAATAACGGAAGATCCAATATTTCAAAATTGTATCTAGAATGACTGGAAAAGTGGAAACAAGGCCAGATATAACTTGGTCGTTATGAGAAAATCCAAAATCTTGGTAGATAGAGCCAATCAGTAGTTCCCAACCATGAGGTGAATGGAATCCGATACATAAATCGGTTAATAAAAGAATAGAAAATGCTTTTATTGTGTCGCTTAGGTTATAGAGGAATTCCTGAACCCAAGAGTTAAGAGTAATAAGTTCTTTATTACCTATAATAGAATAACCACTTAGAATAACGAAACAGATTATATTGGTCGAGAAGGACAAAATTGTATGGATACAATCTTCATTGTGCAGCTGAATCAATTGAATCGTTTCTTTATGGATTCCTATACGAAACTTTTTTAGATGTGTCTCCGGGTATTCCTTTATCATCTCGTCCAACAGTAGGAGCTCCTCTAATTCTAGGAATTTTTCCAGAAGACTCTTTTCTGGAATATCATTCAAAAGAGTTTCGAATTGCTTGGTATTCCACAAATTAGTAACCCAAGATTCCAGACTTTTATTAAATGCTAGAAAGCTCCACCAGGGTAAACAGACTGTAGATACAAAAAATAGAAGGGGAATAAATGCTTTCTTTTTTGCCATTTTTTATAAAATTTCAATTTAATAAAGTGGCCTCATTCGTCGCCTCTACGCGATCTAATATTGAAATTTTCTTTTTCATTTCACTAAAATGAGTTCTATTCCAAGGTAGCGAATCGTTCTCTGTTTTTTATTTGTTATTCGGTAATCGGTAAGTAGTCCTTGATAATTTTAACGAATCTTACAAGAATACAGAAATCGAATAAATAAGAGGAAGAGTCCGCTTCGAATGCAAAAATGCGCAAAAAAGTTTCCAGCTATTTCAATTGGTCAAATTCGAAGCATTTCCTTTCTTTAGGTGAATTCCCGAAAACCCGAAGAGTTAAGGAAGTCAGATTTCGAGACCAAAAAACTCTCCAAATAGTGCAAAAAAATCTGCTGCCTACCATAGCACAAAAAGAATTGAGATAATTTTCTGAATGGGATGATCAAAACAAAAAAGGAGGGGGGTAGCAAAATTTTGAGTTATTCATTAAAGAGAAGAGAACGAAAGGGGGGAGAAAACGAAACATCACGAAATCGAATTTACACAAGCTATTTGTTTCTAGCCTACCAAATCAAAATATGGAAACTAAAAACAAACTTTTTTTCTTTCCAATTTTTGGGGGATGAATCTATCCTTATTTATTTCGATTTGTTACTAATGAATTGCGGCGAGTGGATTTCCATAGGTATAAAACCTCTTTTTTGCAGACAAAAACAACCCCCCTTTTTGGATGTTCCATAGAATATACGTTTGCTTTGACTCGCAGCGAAGGTACGTTCTGACTTAAATTTCTTTAAGTTATGCCATGGAACATTTTTGGATTGTAGAGTTTTCTACCTCCAGTCGAGAATCAGAAAACGTTCATTGTTCGATTCATTTCAAAAAACTTCAATCGGTACGCGCAAGAAATAGGCCAATTCAGCAGCTTTTTGTTCCATTTCTCGTGGAGTCAAATTCTCATCAGTACGAGTCAAAGGAATGGCCCCCTGGCCTCTGATTTCTAGATAAAGGACACGACGAGGGGAAATGCCCTCTTTAAGTTCAATTCTGATAGATTGAATATCATTTATAAGGAAGCGGAGGGAGATTCGACGATTTTTTCCCGGAAATCCCCAACGAAAAATACACACTATTCCTTCTTTTTTATCGAATAGATCATAACCACTACCTACATTCCACGAAATTGTGCACCATAAATAGCCACTAATAAAGAGACCTGCGATCCCATAGAAAGACATCACGATCCCCTGTGGGAAAAAAATTATTTGTTGAGAGGGAAATAAAGATATTAAATTCCTACCAAGATAGCTGGAAGTTCCAACTAATAAAAATCCTAATGAACCTAAAAAAAGTATAAAGGCCCAGCAGAAATTACTTATTTTTCGAGATCCCTTTATAAGTTCTATCCATATACGTTCTGATCGCCAATTCATACTAATCTAGTTGCATTTAATTTGACTTAATTGAATTGATAGAATAACCAAAATGAATTTAACTTGTACTTTACTTAACGACTTAACTAATGCTATTTTGTTTCTGAAGTAACTCTCATCAACTAGCACTATTCTAATGTGAATCTGCCGGGGTAATTCATAAAAAACGTTCGATCGAAAAGGAAAATAAGAATGTCCCACCCCGCCCTAGATATCTACAAGCATTGACTTTCTCTTTCAAAAACGGAACTGACCCGTACTGATCTATTAATTTTAAAAAGTGAAAAAGAATTTACCCCTATAGCAAGCAAGTTTCGCACGTATTGCACTTGTGTTTGAAAGAAATCATGCATTCTACCATATTTCACTTTCCAAGAAAAAAATAGATATCTGGGTTATGATTCAATCAAGTCTAAGTCTTGAAAAAATTCGATTTTGCCTCACCATTCAGCCTAAACAATCTTGTTTTTTTGAACATGAAGAAATAAAGTAGCCATTGCAATTGCCGGAAATACTAAGCCTACCAAAGGCACAAAAAAAGAGGGAAAGTTTATATCTGTCATAGAATGGGTACCTCGATTTACTATATTGTACCTGTTTGTTATATTGTTCTAAAATAATATTAACTTAATTAGAATTCTAATTCTATATAATTATACTAATTATATCTAAGTGAGTATATATTAAGTTCAAGAAATGTAGAACGAATTAAATGAACTTAATTAGCCTTCTCCACAAAAATATATGTTTTAGAATCGACTTTTTTATTCTTCATCTTTTCTTCTTCTTTTGCTCTTATCTTTTAATTCAATATCAATAAAGAAAGAATTGCTTACAAAGTTCCGAAAGATTCGTTAGAATCTGATCCAAGAGATATTCTTTTGTTAGTCAAAACGGAGAGTCTCTGAGAATAATCCGGCAATAAATATATTAAAATGCAAAAGGCCATTTTTTTAGAATTTTTCAGATGTAAGAAAGGAAGATAAAATTCGTTTTATTTGCCAACTTTTTTATTTACAGAGGTAAGAGTGTTGATAGAATAGAGGTTCTCTGATTACTAACCAGGAATGGAATATGAAGTCAAATAAAAAAAACAATTTATCTGCAACTTTGCATTAGCTATATTATAGAGAGTTATTATAGTTATAGAAATTAAATTAGTATGGCAACCACGAAAACTCGATTTCCATTATTCTATTATGATTGATTCTTTATCATATTATTTTTGCTTTGATTAATTACGATAACTAACTACTTTTTTTGTCACAAATAAAAAAATTGACCTTACTGTTCGATCGAATTTTGATTCAAAGGAAAGAAAGCGTGCAACTGAAATAACTCACTTAGAACGCCTTTTAAAAGATTACGTGGTACAATTAGATCAAATAAACCCTTATCGAATAAATATTCAGCTTCTTGTGAACCGTCAGGTACTGTCGTATTCAATGTTTCTTCAATTACTCTTTTACCTGCAAATGCAATGTAGGCGTTGGGTTCAGAAATAATGATATCTCCCAACATACCAAAACTAGCTGTCACCCCGCCAGTAGTAGGGGATGTAAGAATTGATACATAGAATAACTTTTTATTCGATTGATAATCAAATAAAGCTGACGAAATTTTAGCCATTTGCATCAGGCTCAAACTTCCTTCTTGCATGCGTGCCCCACCGGAAGCACACATTATAATAAGGGGTAGGTTTTGATTAGTAGCATACTCAATCAAACGAGTGATTTTCTCTCCGACTACAGATCCCATACTACCTCCCATAAACCGAAAATCCATAACCCCTATTGCTACAGGAATGCTATTTAGTTGACCTATACCTGTTTGAACGGCTTCGGTTAACCCTGTCTCTTTTTGATAAGAATTAATACGTTCTTTATAGGGTTCCTCCTCCGAATGAAATTCAATAGGATCCGTTGAGACCATGTCTTCATCCATAGGATCCCAAGTACCCGGATCAATCAAGAGTTCGATTCTCTCTGAACTACTCATTTTCAAATGATATCCGCATTCATCACAAATGTTCATTTTTGATTTCAACAATTTCTTATAATTTAATTCATAACAATTTTCACATTGAATCCATAAATTCCTGTATTTTTTAGTGACCTCAAGATTCTTATCCCTACCATTTGTCTTAGTGGTAGTCTGACTTTCATCAAAAATGTAATTATCACTGTAATTATCACTATCACTTAAACCAGAATTCTCAATACGCATTTGAGAATGAAGATAACTGTCAATACAACTATTAATGTGATTATTCAAACTAGATTTAGTATCGTACATGGAAAGATCATAATGAGTATCGTCATTTTTCGACCCATTCCCATAACTAGAATTCCAATAATTAGACATTTGGAGTGAACTCAAAAAAGAATGATCATTTTTAATCTCAACAATCTTTTTTTCAATATTAAAAAAAATGGAAAAAGTTTCCCCCTTATTATCCCTAACTAAAAAAGTGTCATCAGAGATGAAATTCCGAATGCCCTTGATACCGAATAAGAGATCAAAATTGATGTAACTAGAACCATTACTCCGAATGTTTTTTTCTCTAGAATTTGGACTCATATTTTCACTGCTACTGGTATTGTCAAGAGGATCAAGATTGCTCATTGATTGACTTAGCCCCCACTGTTCGAACTCCGCAGCCAACATCGAATTAAACCACCATTTTTTCATAGAGCTTTCTTGCCCCCTATTTGCATGAAAAAAAAAAGATGAATAGTCATTCGATGAAAAGTCATTTGAAATTTTAATTTACTAAAAAAAAGCACTCGGATTGTTAACGAAAAATGAGTGAAAACTAAAAGATTCTCTTTTGTAAGAATCCGTGTATCCCTCCACTCTCTCTATATGATAGAACTTTGTTTTACAGTTGTACTAGAAAAAACGAAAGAAAAGGACAATATACAGGATGGGTAAAAGGGGCTCTTATACTTAACTCGTTATCCGTGGTCCTAAGCTATAAGCTATGGGATA